AGCAATAAAGTACCTCGTATTTTTCCCTCTGCCTCGGGTTGTCTCGCGATACCTTCTACAGCTTGGCCCGCAGCAGTACCTTGACCAACCCCAGGTCCAATAGAAGCAAGCCCAACGGCCAACCCAGCAGCAATAACGGAAGCGGCAGAAATCAATGGATTCATGATAAGTTCCTCGCACCAAAAAAAAGAAAGGGTTAATGATACAATCAACCAATAAATTATGACTTAATTATTCTATCGATAAGATTTTCATCCAGTCAAAGTAACGCAACTAAGAGCTCCCAATTGACGTAATAATATTATTGAATCATCAGAACTACTTCGATATCTATTTTATAGCTCCTATCCACAGAGTTTTTGTGAATTCATAGAATTCATACAACTTTTTGTTTTTCCATTTCTTTGTTCCGAACCATTCTTTGAATTCGAACTCTTCGTTCTTTTTCTTGATTGAATTTTTTTATTCAATATTGAATTCATAGTTACAAATGAAACGGAAGGATTTTTATTGGAATCCCTACCCAAATTATCAGTAATAGGAGGGCCGATTAGATATATCTTTTAGCTCATATATAACTAGCCTAATATTACATATACATGTCTTTCTTCCATAACGTAAACCAACTATTCGTATCTTGGATTCAGTCGGATTTTAAAAACATTTTTAGAAGGATCTATAAAGGAAAGTTGGCTTATAGCGATTAGAATTATATATATTACATATACCTAGTTTGATCCCACTCTTCTAAAGAAACCATTTTCTCCTGAATCTCATTTTTTGTAAACCCTTATCTTCCTTTTATTTAATTTAGCATTACCCCACATGGATACAATCAATCTAAATGGGCGAATTCCTTAGTCTAAATCATTGCATAGAAATAGAAGTCTTTGGTTGATCTAAGTTCATGTAATTTATTCTTTATTACTATTTTCTTTTGGTCAATCTTTGAATTGAATAAAACCGACTGAAAAATGAGCCAAACAATTTTTAGGAAAAAGATCTAAAAAATCTCTTTCCTTTTTTTTTTTTTACAATTCCCCGTAATCTTTTTTACTATTCTTCTAGATCGTATAGACTTTTTTGTCTATTTATGTGTATATTTATGTTCACGAAGTAGATTATCTCGAGCAAGGCATAGATTACCTTGCACTAAGCTAAAAAAGACTATTTCGAAACTTAGTCAATGGTGTCCCTCCATGGATTCACCTATATAAGCCGCAGCTAAAGTTGCAAAAATAAGAGCTTGAATACCACTTGTAAATAATCCAAGGAACATGACAGGTATAGGAACCACTGAAGGTACTAAAGAAACAAGAACAACAACTACTAATTCATCCGCTAATATATTTCCAAAAAGTCGAAAGCTAAGTGATAAAGGTTTTGTGAAATCTTCTAAAATGTTAATGGGTAAAAGGATTGGAGTTGGTTGTATGTATTTACCGAAATAACCTAATCCTTTTTTGCTAAGGCCCGCATAAAAATATGCTATTGACGTAAGTAAAGCTAAAGCAACGGTAGTATTTATATCATTCGTGGGTGCGGCTAACTCCCCATGAGGTAACTCTATGATTTTCCAAGGTAAAAGCGCCCCAGACCAATTAGAAACAAAAATAAATAGAAACATAGTTCCAATAAAGGGAACCCATGGACCATATTCCTCTCCAATCTGGGTTTTGCTCACATCTCGAATAAATTCAAGGATATATTCGAAGAAATTCTGACCGTCAGTAGGAATGGTTTGTGGATTCCGAACAGTTACAATGGCTGAACCTAATAAGATAACAATTACAACCCAAGAAGTAATAAGTACTTGGGCATGGACTTGGAAACCGCCTATTTTCCAATAGAAATGCTGGCCTACTTCCACACCGGATATTTCATACAACCCTTTTAATGTGTTAATGGAATATGATAGAACATTCATATTTTCCTCTGAAAGAAAGAAAACTTTACAAGAAATTATTTTGATTCAACCGTCTTTTTTTCGACTTGCTCACTTGAATTGTATATTTTAGATACCAACTAATCACATAATATCCCCGGTTTTTTTATCTCTTTTATGAGATTCAGGAATAGTAATGGATTCCGTCAATTTATGGAATTCAAAAAAGAATTTATTTATCTTATTATTAATCAGAGATTTCGTATATAGCTAGAGCGCCCTTCACAAATTGCAAATACTAATTTGTTAAGAATTAATCGGATTGAAGCTATAGCGTCATCATTCGCTGGAATCGAAATATCTGTGAGATCCGGGTCACAGTTTGTATCAATTAAACAAATTGTTGGAATTCCCAAAGTGATACATTCTCGAAGAGCCATATATTCTTCTTGCTGATCAACGATTATTACAATATCGGGTAACCCTGTCATATATTTAATCCCGCCCAAATATGTTTGCAAGTGAAATAACTGTCTCTTTAATCGAGCCGCATCCCCTTTCGGAAGGCGGTTGATTCCCCCTGTCTTTTGTTCCATTCTCAAGTCCCTGAACTTT